GATCGACCGACAAAATAATAACTATACTTAAAAAAAAAATACTAGGAAAAGCCCACATACGGCGAAGATTTTTTGTTGTCGTGGGAAAAATAAGGAGCCCCACTCCTATTAACATAGGAACTGGAAGTGGAATGAAAGGTATGATCCATGAAAATTGATGTGTATATTCCATAAAAAAATAAAATAAAGAATAAAAAATCTTAGGATTCTTACTTAATGAGTTTTGTTTCTTATTCGCCGGTTTTATCTCTTTTGTAAAGGGTTCAGTTAATAAAAAAGTTAAAACACATAAACAGAATTATCTATTATTCATTTTTCTTAATCTTCGCGCTTTCAATATTGCAAAGTACAAAGTCAAAATGGGTCAATAACCAAATTCCTAAGTGAAAAAGAAACTTTTTTTTTTAATAATATTTATTACTTTTAATATTGATAAATGATAAATAAAAAAAAAAATATTATTTTAATATTGAATATAATATTTAATAAAAGAATTAAATTTTTTTTTTTTCCAATTATACAAAAATTTTTATCTATAGATAAATAATAGATAAATAATTACACCAAAACTAAAAACAGTCGTTTGTTTATTTTGATATGAATCATCATGACTCATAAAAACAATTTATATGATTTATATAACATGACCCAATAAAATAATAATTTTTGTTTCTTATTCAGAAATATTAGTTCAAAAATGAACTAATTTATTTGATTATTTTCCATATAGAAAAAAAAAAAAGACATCTATGTTTAGAAACATTAAAAAAAGGGGGGGTTCAGATAGATAAAATATATGGCTGACTAATTAACGAATAATTTATTTTCATTTACAGAAAAATGTCTTTCACATAGAACTGTGTATGTAGCAATGAAAAAACTATACTAGTTGGATGGCAGTTCCAAAAAAACGCACTTCTATATCAAAAAAAAGAATTCGGAAAACTTTTTGGAAAAAGGGGGGATATTGGACAGCATTGAAATCTTTTTCATTAGCACAATCTATTTCTACGGGGAATTCAAAAAGTTTTTTTGTGTAAGAAATAGATAAAGTTGGAATAATTCGAATTAACTGGATTCAAAGAATATTTTCTAATATCTAATATACAATAGAATATTTAATATAGAATTAATTGTCTATAATTATTTATTATTAAATTTTTTATTTATATTAATAATTATTTAAATAAACTTAAACTAATAAATTTAAACTAATAAATAAAATTTAATAAAATAAATAAGAATTCTATTATAATTTATAATAGAATTCTTATTTATTATTATGTTGACTAACTAAAAAATATTACATTTTTTTTTTTAATTGATTCTTTCAATCTCGACGATTGACTAAAAATAGGTTATTATGATTTCGAGTAAGCCGCTATGGTGAAATTGGTAGACACGCTGCTCTTAGGAAGCAGTGCTTGAGCATCTCGGTTCGAGTCCGAGTGGCGGCATGGCATTTTTTTTTTTCTTCTAAAAGAAAAAAAAAAAAAGTAAGTCCTATAATAAATTCAATTCCTGATTTCTATTCTAGTATTCAGACCTTTATTTTTATTTTTTTATGATATTTTCAACTTTAGAGCATATATTAACTCATATATCGTTTTCGGTCGTATCAATTGTAATTTCAATTCATTTGATAACCTTACTAGTCAGTGAAATCGTAGGATTATATAATTCGTCCGAAAAGGGCATGATAATAACTTTTTTCTGTATAACGGGATTGTTAGTTACTCGTTGGATTTTTTCAAACCATTTACCATTTAGTGATTTATATGAATCATTAATCTTTCTTTCATGGGGTTTTTCCATTTTTCATATGATTCCATGTTTAAAAAAGCATAAAAACCATTTAAGTACAATAATTGCACCAAGTGTTATGTTTACCCAAGGTTTTGCTACTTCGGGTCTTTTAACCGAAATGCATCAATCCGCAATATTAGTACCTGCTCTACAATCCCATTGGTTAATGATGCACGTAAGTATGATGATATTGGGCTATGCAGCTCTTTTATGTGGATCATTATTATCAGTAGCTATTTTAGTCATTACATTTCGCGAAGTCCTACAAATTATTGGTAAAAGCAATAATTTATATTTTGTAAATGAATTATTTTCTTTTGCTGAGATCAAATACATAAATATGAATGAAAGAAAGAATGGTTTACGAAACACTTCTTTTTTTTCTTCTAGAAATTATTACATGTCTCAATTTATTCAACAATTGGACCGTTGGAGTTATCGTATTATTAGTCTAGGTTTTATTTTTTTAACACTAGGTATTCTTTCAGGAGCAGTATGGGCTAATGAGGCATGGGGATCATATTGGAATTGGGATCCAAAGGAAACTTGGGCCTTTATTACTTGTACCATATTCGCAATTTATTTACATACTAGAAAAAATAAAAAATTGGAAGCTGTAAATTCTTCAATAGTGGCCGCTCTGGGCTTTCTTATAATTTGGATATGTTATTTGGGGATCAATTTATTAGGAATAGGACTACATAGTTATGGTTCATTTACATCTAATTGAATTTAAAGTAAGTAAAAAAGAACTTAACTTGACAAATACAAATATAGAAAGTAGAAAGATATATATATAATATATATATTATTTAAGTGAAAAGAAAACTTCTTATAAATTAATCGTCGAGAACCCTTTAAATCAAGTAATATAGCGATTCAAGGGGTTCTCACAAACAACAATCATATTCTATTACAATTCAAATTCATTTTATAATCCAGCGGAAAAATATTTTTTTTTTCTCCAGCGAAAAATATTTTTTTTTTCTTCACGAAAACTCTCTATAAAAAATTAGATAGAATAGCTTCAACCTTGTCAACCGAGAATGATAAAATAAAATCCGGATAAATACCAATACCTATTACGGGTATAAGGATAGAAATCGAAATAAATAATTCTCGCGGCCCAGAATCAAAAAAATAAGAGTTTGGTGTATTAAAAAGCTTGTATCCATAGAACATCTGCCGTAACATAGATAATGAATAAATAGGAGTTAATATCATTCCAATTGATGTTACAAAAGTAATTAGTATTTTTGTTATTAAAATATATTTTTGGTTGGTAATTATTCCAAAAAAAACTATTAATTCTGCAACAAAACCACTCATGCCCGGCAATGCAAGAGAAGCCATCGAGAAGATACTGAAAACCGTGAATATTTTTGGCATTGGGATAGCCATTCCACCCATTTCGTCGAGATAAAGAAGACGTAGTCTATCATAACTGGTTCCCGCCAAGAAAAAAAGCGCGGCGCCAATAAATCCATGAGAGATTATTTGTAAAATAGCCCCATTGAGCCCCATATCGCTTATAGAACCAATTCCTATAATTATGAAACCCATATGAGATACCGAGGAATAAGCTATTCTTTTTTTTAGATTACGCTGACCAAGAGATGTTGAAGCTGCATAGATTATTTGAATGGAACCTAATATCATTAACCAAGGGGAAAATATAGAATGAGCACGGGGTAATAATTCCATATTAATTCGAACCAATCCATATGCTCCCATTTTTAATAAGACTCCAGCTAAAAGCATACAAGTGCTGTAATGTGCTTCTCCGTGGGTGTCTGGTAACCATGTATGGAAGGGTATAATCGGCGATTTGACAGCAAAAGCAATAAGAAATCCCATATATAATATTATTTCTAGCACCACAGGATACGATCGATTAGTTAATGTTTCCAAATTTAATGTTGGTTCATTAGAACCATATAAACCGATACCTAGAATTCCCATTAATAAAAAAACAGAACTTCCCGCAGTGTACAAAAGAAATTTTGTAGCTGAATACAAACGTTTCTTTCCCCCCCACATGGATAAAAGTAAATAAACAGGAATTAATTCTAACTCCCACATGATTAAAAAAAGTAAAATGTCTCTAGAAGAAAAGAGTCCTATTTGGCCGCTATACATTGCTAACATCAGGAAATGGAATAATCGGGATTCTCGAGTAACCGGCTGAGCCGCTAAAGTCGCTAAAGTGGTAATAAATCCCGTCAGTAAAATAGGTCCTATAGAGAGTCCATCTATTCCGAATCTCCAGTAAAAATCAAAAAAATTGATCCATTTATAATTCTCCGTCAGTTGAATTAATGGGTCATCTAATGCTAAATGATAACAAAATGCATAGGTTGTAAGAAGGAGATCTATTAAGCATATACAAATGCTATACCACCGAATTACCTTATTTCCTCTATGAGGAAATAAGAAGATTAAGGAACCCCCGGCTATTGGCAAAACGACAACTACTGTTAACCAAGGAAAAAAATTCGTGATAAAAATAAGATACACTATTGGGGGCAGAAAAACCTGTTTTCAAAATAGATAAAAAAAAAAGATATTTATCTATTTTGAGAACAGGTTTTTGCCAGTAAAAAACCGTCGTATTCGTGTGTTGTTTTTTGAAACGTATCAATAAGCTAGACCCATGCTTCGAGTTGTTTCATGCCATAAATAAACTCGAACACTTAAGAAATCCGTTGGACAGGCGGATTCACACCTCTTACAACCAACACAGTCCTCTGTTCTTGGGGCAGAAGCAATTTGTTTAGCTTTACACCCGTCCCAAGGGATCATTTCTAATACATCTGTGGGACAAGCTCGGACACATTGAGTACATCCTATACATGTATCATAAATCTTTACTGAATGTGACATTGGATCTCTAGTAATTTTGGATGTTCAAAAATAAAAAAAAATTCGATCTAGTAAACTAGTAAATGAATCATATATTTAGATTCCAGATGAATCAATGATTTACCAGAACTTTGGTAATAGAAATCGAGACTTCTGGATCAATTGATAAGAATAGAAGAGGACCAAGATACTTTGATTTCTTACGTTTTCGCAAACATGATCATAAGTTGTGTAGGTGTAGCACACATACTAATATTGAATTGATAAATATTACACTATTCGATCTAAATTCTACTTTTTCTGCTTAATTATGATTATAAATACTATTTATTCAACAAATTCGATTGATTGATACGAGTTGATTTTCTGTTACGATAAATTGAGGAAACAATAGCCAATCCGATTGCTGCTTCAGCAGCTGCAATAGCTATAACAAAAATTGAAAAAATATTTCCTTTTAATTGGCGACTATCAAAAAAATCAGAAAAGGTTACGAGATTTATATTAACTGCATTCAGTATAAGTTCAAGACACATAAGGGCTCGAACCATATTTCGACTCGTGATCAATCCATAGATACCTATAGAAAATAAATAGGCACTCAAAACAAGTACATGTTCGAGCATCATTGACCAACTCCTTATCAATTTCGATTCATTTCAATATGAACAACAATTCCACGGATTCAATTAACTAAAAATATAACAAGTCTAGAACACAAGAATATATTGGCACTAAAAAAATAAATTTCTACATAAACACTTTTTCACGTTCACATAGAATTCAACGAAAATAAAATAAATGTGATAAAATCGAACAAAATTAAATTTGGATTTTTATTGCTAGTTCTAAAGATTTCTTTTCTTATTGACGAGCCACAACAATTGCACCTATCAAAGCGGATAAAAGAATTATTGAAATAAGTTCAAATGGAAGAAAAAAATCTGTTGATAAATGAATTCCAATTTGTTGACTAGTATTTATCAAATCTTGCTCTATAATTTGGTTTGGTCTTGTAGTCCAAATAATCCCATACCATGATGTATCTGGAATAGTAGTTATTAGTGAAACAAAAATACTTGTACAAATCATCAAAGTAATTCCATCCCCAACAGTCCAAAGAGGAAAATCTTGGTAATATTCTGAACCATTTATGAACATCACAGCAAATAGGATTAAAACGTTTATAGCTCCCACATAAATAAGTAACTGTGCTGCAGCTACAAAATGGGCGTTTGATAAAATATAAAATAAAGATATACAAACAAGAACCAGTCCCAATGAAAAAGCAGAAAAAATTGGATTGGTAAGTAATACGACTCCTAGACTTCCTAATATAAGACCGGATCCCAGAAAGACTAAAAGAAAATCATGTAGCGGTTCAGGCAAATCCATTAGATGTAATTATATGTAAAATAAATAGAAATTTCATGACCTTATTGATACGACCAGTAAAAGGTTTTATATACTCAATTTGTCTCGGCATTGAATTAAATCGAATCCCTAAGGAGTCTGAATTGATATAGGTATATTTATAGGACCAATGTCATTTCATTTTTTATACGAAAGAGAGTAGTTCCAAACTATATTAAAATTAAAACGAAACTCTACGATATATTTTTTTAATATTTCTATAATAATTTTTATAAATCTAATAAAATATTTATTCATTTAAAAAAAAAAAAATTATTTTATTTGAATTGTTCGAATTGTATAATCATCAATTACTGACATTGGTAAACGACCCAAAGCAATTTGATTATAATTCAATTCGTGACGATCATAAGTCGAAAGTTCATATTCTTCAGTCATTGATAAACAATTTGTTGGACAATACTCAACACAATTACCACAAAATATACAAACGCCGAAATCAATACTGTAATTAAGCAACCGTTTTTTTCGAATATCAATTTCCAATTTCCAATCAACAACGGGTAGATCTATAGGACACACACGAACACATACTTCACAAGCAATGCATTTATCAAATTCAAAATGGATTCGACCGCGAAAACGTTCCAATGTGATTAATTTTTCATAAGGATATTGAATAGTTACAGGTAAACGATTTGTATGGGATAAAGTAATCATGAAACTTTGACCAATGTACCTTGCAGCTCGGATTGTTTGTTGACCATAATTCATGAAACCAGTTACCATAAGGAACATATCGTAAATATCCATGAATATTTTGTTTTGTTTCTTTCTCTTGTTTGAGACAAGTTATGAATATCGAAAATCAATCTTTTACAGTGAAAACAGTTGAGACGAAGTTGTTAATAATAGATTACCGAGAGAAATAGGTAAAAGAAACTTCCATCCAAGATTTAATAATTGGTCCATTCTTAGCCTAGGCAAAGTCCATCTTGTTGTGATAGAAACGAACAAGAACAAATAAGTTTTAGCTAGTGTAATAAAGATACCAATTGTAGTTCCAAAAACTCCATATGCTTTATTTATTTCAAAAAAACCAGAAACAAATATGTACGGAATAGAGATATTCGAACCCCCCAAGTAAAGAATTGTTACAAATAATGAAGAAATTAATAAGTTTAAATAGGAAGCAACGTAAAATAAACCAAATTTTATACCTGAATATTCGGTTTGATAACCCGCTACTAATTCTTCTTCCGCCTCTGGTAAATCAAAAGGTAATCTTTCACATTCTGCTAGGGAAGAAATTATAAAAACGATCAAACCTATAGGTTGCCGCCACAAATTCCACCCCCAAAAACCATATTTTGATTGTGCATCAACTATATCAACTGTACTTAAACTATTAGATAATTCTAGTCGGTGATAACATTACTGTTCTCATCGCTATTACAGAACCGTACATGAGATTTTCACCTCATACGGCTCCTCTAAAAAAAAGCCTTAAATCTAAGGACCGGGCCGATTATTTATCTCTTGTGATATATCCCTATAAGATAGATAAGATTTAAATCTATCGGATGGTTCTGAATTCGACTAATTTAATTCTGTCTGTTCTAATAAATAATTAAAATAAATTAACTTTTATAAAAGATACAAAAGATACTTCTGAATTGATCTTATCCCTAAAAAGTGTGAAAAGTTGAGTAATAACTTAATTATTCAATAAAATACTCTTTTCGAATTATCAATAACCCCCCATCATTTTCGATTACGAAAAATAATTACACATTAGTTTCTGAATTATGACATGAATTCTATCTCCATGAAAAAGGGATATAAGAAAGAAAAAGCCCCCCTTTCTCTTTCTACTGTTTTTGTTCCTATTCTTCTTTTTTGTGCAAGTAAAAAGGAGACTAAAAAAAATTTAAGGATTGTTTCGTTCCTGATAGTCATTTATTTAATCAGTGGAGAGGAGCATACTCTGGATCGGAATTGTGGGGAGTACTGCCTGATTTTTTTCTACTAACTTAAAGCCCCAATTAGTATTCTTTTTCTATTATGCGTAAAAGCTCTTTTGGATAATTTACGTAATCCGCGGTACAAATCCTTTGTGTATCTTGGTGTTTCTAACCATCCACTCATGTTTTTTTTAATCCCCGCCCTTATTTATGTTAATACATGTATGATAATTCATAGTCATACAAGCGGTAGCGAAACTCAATAAGGTTGGTCTTTTGAGCCCGCTTCAAGACAGGATACCTAATCATCCAATCTTGGGGTAAATGGAATCTTATGCTTATAATTTTTTTTTTTTATTCTTATACATAGAAAATGAGACTCAATTTTTTTACTGCAATTTTAAATCATCAGCCATAAATTATATTCAATAGAAGAAGTTGTTTTATTTCACTCATATAACTATCAGATTTAGTTCTTCAATCCGAATTGTGAACAATAATGAAGAAAATGAATCTATGGAATTTATTCTACCCCTTTCCTATAAAGAAAGAAACATAGCAATAACATCAAAAAGATTCTGTCTCAACGAATCGCACGTAGAGATATTGATAACACACATAGAGTTAATGGTATTTCATAACTAATTGATTGAGCAGCAGCTCGTAGACCACCCAAAAAGGAATATTTATTATTTGATCCATATCCTGACATAATTATTTGATCCATATCCTGACATAAGAAGTCCAATGGGAGCAATACTTGAAATAGCAATCCATAAAAAAACACCGATATTGAGATCAGATAAAACAAAATTATAGCCAAAAGGAATTACTGAATAGCTTATTAGAATTGATATGACTGATATGGATGGTCCGATACTGAATAAACGAATATCCCCCCTAGATGGAATAAGATTCTCTTTGAAAAGTAGTTTTGTTCCATCTGATAGAGCTTGAAGAACTCCCAAAGGACCAGCATATTCAGGTCCAATACGTTGTTGTATCCCTGCGGATATCTCTCTTTCTAACCATACAATTGCTAATACACTTATTGTGATTCCCAATATAAGAGTAAAAATAGGGGCAAGTACCCATAGAATTCCATAGACCTCTTTTAAAGATTCCAATTTGGAAAAAGAATTGATATCTTGTAATTCAGTTGTATCAATTATCATTTCAACGATCAACTTCTCCCATAATGATATCTATGCTACCAAGTATTGTCATAATATCAGCCAATTTCATTCTTTTAACTAATTGAGGAAGAATTTGCAAATTGATAAAACCCGGTGGACGAATTTTCCATCTCCACGGAAAACCATTCTGATCCCCTATTATAAAAATTCCTAATTCTCCCTTTGGGGCCTCAACTCTTACATATAGTTCTTGTTTTGGCAATTCAAAAGTCGGAGACGGTTTTTTACTAATGAATCGATATTCAAAATCATTCCATTCTGGCTCTTTTTCTCTATCAAAGCAGCGAATTTCTAAATTCTCATATGGACCGCCGGGAATTCCTTCCAAAGCCTGTTGAATAATTTTTATGGATTCCATCATTTCACCAATTCGAACTAAATAACGAGCTAATGAATCTCCTTCTTTTTGCCATTGAACTTCCCAATCAAATTCCTCGTAACATTCATAATTATCAACTTTACGCAGATCCCATTGTATTCCGGAAGCCCGAAGCATCGGTCCTGACAAACCCCAATTTATTACTTCCTCTCCACCAACAATGCCTACTCCCTCAACCCGTTCTAAAAAAATTGGATTTCGCATAATAAGTTTTTGATATTCAACAACCCTTATTAAAAAATAATCGCAGAAATCCAAACATTTATCTATCCAACCATGAGGTAGATCAGCCGCTACTCCCCCGATACGAAAAAAATTATGCATCATTCTCATACCTGTTGCAGCTTCGAACAGATCATATATTAATTCTCTTTCTCTTAAAATATAAAAGAAAGGAGTTTGTGCACCAATATCTGCCATAAAAGGTCCCAGCCATAGTAGGTGAGAAGCTATACGACTCAATTCCAACAAAATTACTCGGATATAGCTGGCTCTTTTAGGTACTTGAATATTTCCCAACTGTTCCGGCCCGTTTACGGTTATTGCTTCTGTGAACATAGTAGCTAAGTAATCCCAACGTGTTACATAGGGCAGATATTGTATAATTGTTCGGTTTTCCGCTATTTTTTCCATCCCTCTATGTAAATACCCCAATATTGGTTCACAATCAATAACATCCTCACCATCCAGAGTAACAATAAGTCGAAGAACACCATGCATTGACGGGTGGTGAGGGCCCATATTGACTATCATGAGGTCTTTTCTTGTGGCTGGTATATGCATAGGTTTTTCCTCGATTCATTTTTCCATGAATTGTTTAAAACAAAAAAAGTTCATAAAAATCCAAAAAATCGAATAATTCAAAATGATTCTTCAAATTAACGAATTTGTGACTTCCGAATATCCAACTGATTTATTAAATTTTTATAACGTATTCCATTTTTTTTTGACAAATAAGACAGTAGTCGTTGCCGTTTTCCCAGAATTTTACGTAAACCTCTTTGAGATAAATAGTCTTTTCGGTGCAATTCCAAATGTGAAGTAAGTCTTCGTATCTTATTGGTGAAATTGAATACTTGAAATTCAACAGATCCCGGGTTTTCTTCCTTCTTTTTTTCTTGTGAAATAATTGATATAAATGAATTTTTTACCATAAAATGAAAGTTATTCTCCCCCTTTTTTTAGATATTTTTTTATTGAGCAGTAATAGTAATGACACTAATTTTTAATTTTATATATACCATAATCTTAAATTCCTTAAGAATTCCTGATTTTTTTTTTTCAAATCAAATTAATTAATTATTTTATTAATCAATTCAAATAGGTAAAAAAAAAAAAATACAATATTTATGCATTCACAAAATAAAAAAATGGGGCAAATGAGACGATTTTGTTGATTCATTTTTTGATTTAATAGGTACATTATTTCATTGAATTAGTATTAGTATCCACGCCTCAGAATAGAAGTTAGCACAATGCATGTGCATATTTAGGTGTGTATCCTGTTTAGTTTTGCGTACCGGATCGGATATGTACGGTAGCGGGAATAGAGAAGCAAGAGTGTAGATTAACGAATTTTCAATTGAGGATAGATATGTATCCTCACTATACTGAAACGACTTCCATTATTGGTATCAAACCAATAGCGATTCATACAAGATAAATCTTCTAAACGATAAATTGGCCAAAGAAATAATTTTAAATTGATTAGGTTTTTTTTTTTTTTCCTATCAAAATCTTTATTTTTAGCTAAAACTTGACAACAATTATTGACTTTATTCTCATTGGAAAATGTTGTCTTTCTATAGACACTATTTCTATTCCTAGAAGTGAAACAAATTATAATTCTCAATTCTCTACGACGTCTAGAGGATAAAATATTTTCAGGAACGGGCAAATCATAATGATTTTTTTCTTGATTTTCTGTTATCTTTTGATCTTTTGTTCTTGTAATGGATTTATCAAAAGTCTTCTTATCAACACGAGTTTTTTCTGGGTATTGTGGTTTAATTTGGCGCTTATTCTTATGAATCAACGAAAGCCCTATAGTTTGATACATAATAAATTGTTCATCGTTTTTTCTAGACAGACGAACTGATTCGATAATCAATATTCCCTTTTTCATCAATTCTTTATTTTTATTTTTCCCAAATTCTGTAAGAGTTAAAGCCTTCTGATTCTGAATCGCCATAATATCTAGACTTAGTTCTCCTCTTTGAATAGAGGCTATAGCAATTTGTTTTATATTTATCAATCTAATCAGGAGACAATATATTGTGATATTATTCATTATTCTTTGATTTAAGGAACCCTTCCAGTTAAATTGAAAACTCAAATACTTTCTTAGTAAGAAATTAAGTTCTTCCTCTATCTTGTTCTTGTATTTCTTTTTCTTTATACCCTTATCGTTTGTCCTGTCCGATCCTGCAGAATCTTCTTCAATATCTTTTTCTTGGTTTGAGAGAGATGATTCAAGATCTACTTGACCCGCGTATTCTGCTTTTGCTTGATTTCGAGTCTCTAACTTTAATTCAAGAGATTTTTTTTTTGATGGTCTAAAAATATCTATTATTTTTTTCTTTCCAGAAATGTTTTTATTTTCACTAACATTTTTATTTACATTAAAATTGATAAAAAGTAATTTGATTGGTACGATCCACGGATTATTCGTATATGCATTATAAAATATCACAAGTTTTGAAAATAACAAAAATTCCGGATTCAATATGGTGGAAATGGTGGAACGATTTTGTATTTCTACATCCATTTTCATCCTATCAAAATACTTTCTATCCAGATTTTTTTTCATATCTATAATATAACCTTCTGCTATATAATTCGTGATAGAGATATCGCCAGTTATATCAAATAATTTTTGTTTACGCATGTTGTAATTATAACAAATCACCGGCTTTTTTTTATTTGCTTGGAATGGTAATCTATATCCATAGGAGTCCTTCTTATCTACATAATTAATAGATTTATATGATAAAAGATCATATCCATATTGTTTTTTCATTTTTTTTTTTTTTTTTAATGAGTTTACTTGTTCTTTTTTGTAAAGCATTAATCGGTTTTTTTCATATGAATCACATTTGGTTAAATCTTTACTTTCAGCCACATGACGTTTATTGATTCTATTTCTCCATTTGGGGGGTACTAATCTGGACCATGTGCTCTGAGATAAATCATATTGAGAATGCCCCCTTAACCAATTTGTCCACTGATTCATTACAGAATCGGGGGGGTTCTTATGTCTTAATTTGAAATGAAATATTCCGTGTACTCCAAAAAAATAATCCTTTATTTCATTCTTAAGAAAAAAAGATCTTCGATTATATTCAAAAACAGATCTTAACTTATACTTATATACGTTAATAAGGTGGATTTTGAATAATTTATAAAATACATATGCCTGTGACAAAGAAGATAGTTCATTCTGTGAATTCGTATTCCTAATATTATAAGACTTTTTTATAATCTTAATAAGTTGAATTATACTTTGATTTGTTTTTTCATTCCTTTCTGCATTTGCTTTATTATTATTATTGTAAATGGATTTATTTATCATTTTTTTTGTTGATTCAAGACAAAGAAAAAGTTGTAGAATGATCCGAGGAGTACTAATGATACATATAAAGATATCTATGTATACCCTTTCCATGAAAAAAAAATTTAAAAAAGAATACGACTTACGGGCTAATCGAGCTTTTTTTCTTTGTAATATCTGCCAAATATTTTTTTGTAATTTTAATTTTTTAGCATCATAAGTTGTTTTGTTCGAACTAATATTTATCTCTGAAATTAGAAACCCCCTTCTTTTCTTTTCTTTTGTCATTTTTTCTATTTGTTTTCTGATTGTCTTTGTTTTAGCATTCATATTTTTTATTTTTTGTTCTGTCAATGAATAATTTGTCCAATTAATAGATTGAATTGGAATGGGTGATTCGTAAATTATTGTATTAGTCGTATTAATTGTTGAATTTTTTTTTTTGAATCGAAATAGAAATAAAGAATTGGGGAGTTTTTTTATTTTTTCGTTTAGAAATAGAATCCTTTTGAGAATACTTTTGATGATCCATTTTACTGTATCTTTTGAAACATTTAGAAACAATTTTGTTCTTTCATTTAAAACTTTTACAACTAGAAAAAAAAAAAAATTAAAAAATTTAATTTTTTTTTTTAGTTCTTTAAAAATGGGATCAAAAAATGAAAGTCGATTTCGGGGATAACCAGAAAAAGGCAATTCTACTTCCATTCCCCAAATTGTTAAAAAGCAAAAGTCCTGTTTTTTTTTTTTTTCTTTTTTTTTCATTGGATCTTTTTCTTTTTCAGAATATTGTAGCTTAGATCTGTGCCAAGGTTTCAGGCGAAAAGGAAATAAAATTTTTATCTGAATACCGTCCGTTAGCCAGTTTTTTGGAAATTCTCTTTCGGATAATTGAACGCCATTATAGGTACATTTAATATACATTTCTCTCTTCCAATCCCTAAAATCTTCTGACCATTCGGGAAATTGAAATAATAGTATACGAACGATATTTTTAGTTATTATCAATGAAGTTAATATAATATATTTTCTAAGAATCGATTGGGTTATTAATAAAAAACCTCTTATTACTTGAGCAAATATAATGTTATCCCAGGCTTCTCCTATTTCTATACGTCTTTTTTCCTCTTTTTCGTTTTTTTTTTTGTCCTCTTCTTTCTCACTTTCTTTTGTCTTTTTCTTTGTATAATTCGAAATTAAAATTTCTGTCTTTTTCCGCATCCAATTTTTTAACATAAAAAATATTTTCATTGGCTCAAAAATATCAAAAGAAACGAACGAAGGTTTCTCAATTTTGTCCAAAAAAAGAGGCGAATGCACACTTCTTAGAAAGAGTTTCCAAGTACCTATTTTACGCCTTTGAGCGCGTATAGATCCTTTGATTATGTCTCGCCGAAAATCTGATTGTTGTGAATAACGTATTAAAGCCAATTCCTTGTTTTTTTCAGTATTATCAGCATCCCTAGTATCACTATAAGTATCGTCATTCTGTGAGTTATTAGTAAAAATAACTACACGTTTGGCTTTTCTGGAACGAATACCATAACTTTCCGCTGGATTTTTTCCCTCCAGTTGTTGCAATTCGTCTATTAATTTATATGACCATCGGGGAACTTTTTTACTGATTTCTTTTATTCCAATATATTTTTTTCTAGTTACAATGGTTTTACCGTTCAGATCAGTTCTAATTGTGTCGAATAAGAATTCTATTTTTCTTTTTTTTTCTTCGAAATCCACCATTTTTATTTGTTTCTGTTCTCGAAATAAATAAAGTGTTTCAAAATTAAAGTTTGATACCGATTTTCCCGAAATTTTATTGATTAAGTTCAGAAAAAAACTAATTTCAGTTAATAATGATTTGATATTTAA